GTAGTGCGGCTTTACTGCTGTTTTCTTTATTATTGATAGGAATTATCTTGTTAAGACCCTATTAATTGATTAAAACCTCAGATTCATACTAGAACCACGATGATTCAATAAAACCCTTTCAAACTAAGTCCCAAAATTCCCTGAGTAAGAACCGTTGGATCATCACTTATTCAATGAATAGATATAATGACTAAAAATCCAAAGAAACCTTTGTCCTTTGATCAAAATAAGCCTAAACGAAAGTTTAGTTTGAAAAAAAAAAAAAAATTTCGAAGTCCGGCCACGAGGTCTAACTATTAAGTATGAATCATAGTTCTAATACTTTGTAATCTATTTCATATATATATTCCGTGCTCCAGATACTAGAATGAATATCCGACGAAGTAAAACCATCTCTATCAAGATGACAGACCCATTCTCTGTACTATCCATAGGATCAATTATACCAAGTCACACACTCATATTCCGGAAATACAGAAACAAAGAAATTCCACGGTCGAACTACCAAAATAGAATGGGATAAAAATCATAAACCTAAACGCTTCGTTTTGTATTGAAAAAGCCAGTTAATGGTTCTTGTTAATCTAATTCATTGAAATTCCATCCAGTAAAATGGAAGAATTATAAATCTCCAAAATAATCGATAGGAATATCGCAAATAGAGCCATTGCGAGACCCATCAAAGGAGTAGTTCCCCACCCAGGAGCTACTTTACCATATTCTGAATTCAATGGTTTCAATAAACTCCCTGCATTAGTTCGTTTGGGGCGGCCAGATCTAGAACTACCCTCAACGGTTTGTGTAGCCATAATATTTTATATTCAGTAAGATCTGTTGACTTTGTATACCATTCCGTTGTAAATAAATGATCTTATCATAGATCCATTGTGGTCTTAAAACTATATAATGTCTTAAAACTATATAATAATGGAAACAGCAACCCTAGTTGCCATCTTTTTATCCGGTTTACTTGTAAGTTTTACTGGGTACGCCTTATATACTGCTTTTGGGCAACCCTCTCAACAACTAAGAGATCCATTCGAGGAACACGGGGACTAGTTGAAGTAATGATCCTCCCAATATTGGGAGGATCATTACTTTCAATTGAGATAATGAAAAATCATTTCACCTTTTTAGTTGGAACTTTAGGCGGTTCTCGAAAAAAGATAGCGAAAAAAATTATTCCTAGAGTTGAGACTAAAAGGAATGTATAAACCAATGCTTCCATAGATTTGATCGTGGTTTACAATTATAGCTTCCATACCTGTTTATTGGGGATCGTCTCCCGGATAAAAAAAGAACAAGAGTCAAAAGTCAAAGAAAAGGCAGTGATTCAAATCAAGATTTATCCGGTACCCTATATCAAATCACAAAATAAAAATGAAAAGTAACAAGTAACAAAGCAATATTGTATCAAACTACTTGTCTTCTTGTAGTTGGATCTCCGAGTTTTTGGAATGCTCCAAATTCCACTTGAGCATCTAAATCTGGATCAATACCAGCAAAAACATCTCTAAACAAGGTTCTAGCGCCATGCCAAATGTGTCCGAAGAAGAAGAGCAAAGCAAACGAAGCATGCCCAAAAGTAAACCAACCCCTTGGACTGCTACGAAAAACACCATCGGATTTCAAAGTAGCACGATCTAATTCAAAAATTTCACCCAATTGAGCGCGTCTAGCATATTTTTTCACAGTAGCGGGATCACTATAACTGACTCCGTTGAGTTCGCCGCCATAGAACTCGACAGTTACACCTACTTGTTCGACACTATATTTTGATTCTGCCCTTCTAAAAGGAACATCGGCTCTAACAATTCCGTCTCCGTCTACCAAAACAACCGGAAATGTTTCAAAAAAAGTAGGCATACGACGTACAAAAAGTTCGCGCCCCTCTTTATCTCTAAAGATAGGATGTCCTAACCACCCAACAGCTATTCCATCCCCGTTGTCCATTGAGCCCGCTCTGAATAACCCCCCCTTTGCCGGATTATTGCCGATGTAATCATAAAAAGCCAGTTTTTCAGGAATTTTAGACCAAGCTTCAGATAAACTTTGATTTTCAGCTAACCCAGCACCAATTCTGCGATATATTTCTTGTTGGAAGTATCCTTGATCCCATTGATAACGAGTGGGACCAAATAATTCAATCGGGGTAGTTGCTGAACCATACCACATAGTTCCGGCAACTACAAAAGCTGCAAAAAAGACAGCAGCAATACTACTGGAAAGGACAGTTTCAATATTTCCCATACGTAATCCTTTGTATAGGCGTTGAGGTGGACGGACACTAAGATGGAATAGACCCGCCAATATGCCCAATGTCCCTGCTGCAATATGATGAGAGGCTATTCCTCCCGGAACAAAAGGATCAAAACCCTCCACACCCCACGCCGGATTTACGGATTGTACCCTTCCCGTTAGTCCATAAGGATCGGACACCCATATTCCAGGACCATACAACCCTGTTACATGAAATGCACCAAAACCAAAGCAAGCCACC